GGAAAAGAAATTGCACGTGTTGAGTGGATCAGAGAGGGTAGGGTTCCTCTACAAACCATTCGAGCTCAAATTGATTATTGTTGCTATACAGTTCGAACTATTTATGGGGTTTTAGGAATCAAAGTTTGGATATTTCTAAATAAAGAATAACATATTTTCCGTTAATTTCCTATATTAATATAAAAAAAATGAAAAATTTTTCTATTTTTATTCCCCAAAAATTATAAATTTTATAAGGTTGAATTGACTAAAAAATGAAATTAATCATTTGATATTGATAATATTGCTATGCTTAGTGTGCGACTCGTTAGTTTTTTTAGAATGGTTCCATTTTATTTTAACAAAAAAAAAAGAAATCGATTCATAGTATAAATTAATTAAAAAAAAAACTAATAACCAACGCATTGCTTCGGATTATCCAGATCTAAAGAGCTAGTCAAAACAAAAGATATGATATATATATTGATAATATAATTAATAATTATAGCAACTAAAATATTGTGCAACATAAAAAAAAATAAAAAAACCTTATTATATTATTAGTTGTAAAGCAATTAAGAATATATGGATAAATGAAGGGTTGAAAGAAAGAGAGAAAAATATATCAATGATATAGAATTCTAATATGTAAAGGTCTATGGGTCATCTCATAAAAGGTAGTGTAATAAAGCATCAATATAAATCGATATTCATATATTTATGATTCGTAACATAAAAAAATTAAGAGCTCTGAATCAAAAAAAACTGAGAATATTGATTCAAGAAAAAACAATATTCAAATATTTATTAATTATTAGATATGATTAGATATGAGAGAGGCTCCATTGTAGAATTCGGACCTAACCATTAATCGAGAAGCGATGAGAACGACGAAACCTGCAAATACTTAAGATTTTATTAAAAACAAATCTTCAAAATTGATTAGGTGGGATGGCGGAAGAAACCAAAAAGCAATCCATTTTTTTAGGAGTTGTGCCCTACTACATTCTATCTGAATTTGATAATAAAAGAGTAAATATTCGCCCGCGATAATTTGGATTTTCTTGAAATTTTTTCTAATCCAATAAAAAAAAAATAAAGATTAATTAGAAGCTTATAATATAACAAAACAAGATTCTCTAGTTAAGTTATATACGGATATATAATAAATTGTTTATTGTATTTATTAAGAATACATATTGAGTTCTATATCAAAACAAGATATAAAAATTTTGAATAGACCAATAGATTCTATGAAATCTTAAAAAATACCATAATTCAATTATTGATTAAACATATGAATATTAGTACATATTTTTTTATCGATTTAATCAATATATCTATATTGAATTGCTTCATTCGCGAGGAGCCGTATGAGGTGAAAATCTCATGTACGGTTCTGTAATAGAGATGGAATTGAGAAACAACCATCAATTATAACCCCCAAAGAACCAGATTTCGTAAACAACATAGAGGAAGAATGAAAGGAATATCCTATCGAGGTAATCATATTTGCTTCGGAAGATATGCTCTTCAGGCACTTGAGCCCGCCTGGATAACATCTAGACAAATAGAAGCGGGACGACGAGCAATGTCACGAAATGTTCGCCGAGGTGGACAAATATGGGTACGTATATTTCCAGATAAACCTGTTACAGTAAGACCTACTGAAACACGTATGGGTTCGGGAAAAGGATCTCCCGAATATTGGGTAGCTGTCGTTAAACCTGGGAAAATACTTTATGAAATGGGCGGGGTCCCAGAAAATATAGCAAGAAAGGCTATTTCAATAGCATCATCCAAGATGCCTATACGAACTCAATTCATTATTTCAGGATAATAAATTAGAACCAAAGGAAAGAGGTCTTTAAGATGAAAACAAAAAAAATGCAAATGTAGATTCCTTTTTTTGAACACAGAATATTTTGACTTCAATCTTTGGACTGAAAGAACAAAAAAATGATATGATTCAACCTCAAACTCGTTTGAATGTAGCTGATAACAGCGGAGCACGCGAACTGATGTGTATTCGAATCCTAGGAGCAAGTAATCGACGATATGCTTATATTGGTGACATTGTTGTTGCTGTAATCAAAGAAGCAGTACCAAATACGAACTTAGAACGATCAGAAGTGATCAGAGCTGTAATTGTACGTACTTGTAAAGAACTCAAACGTAGCAACGGTATAATAATTCAGTATGATGATAATGCTGCAGTTGTTATTGATCAAGAAGGAAATCCCAAAGGAACTCGAATCTTTTGTGCAATCGCCCGAGAATTGAGACAATTAAATTTCACTAAAATAGTTTCATTAGCACCCGAGGTATTATAAGACGAAACCGTGAAATGAATACATTATTCTGTGAATAAAATGGATTAATTAATGTATTTTATCTCACATATATCCCTTTTTGTAATAATTCTTATAAGTATCAGAAGTAGCAATTATTATATATATATCTAAGAGATAGAAATAGAAAAAAAATCTAACATAAATAAAAGGAGCATGTTGATTATATAGAAAGTAAGGTGCAACAATCATTTTCGTTTACCATGGGTAAGGACACCATCGCTGACATAATAACCTATATACGAAATGCTGACATGAATAAAAAAGGAATGGTTCAAATACCATTTACTAACATCACAGAAAACACTGTAAAAATACTTTTACGAGAGGGTTTTGTTGAAAACGTCAGAAAACATAGAGAAAACGGCAAATATTTTTTAGTTTTAACTCTCCGGTATAGAAGAAATAGAAAAGGATCATATAAAAGTTTTTTAAATTTAAAACGGATCAGTACACCCGGTCTACGAATCTATTCGAATTATCAAAGAATCCCTCGAATTTTAGGGGGCATGGGAATTGTAATTCTTTCAACTTCTAGAGGTATAATGACAGATCGAGAGGCTCGAGTAGAGAGAATCGGTGGAGAAGTTTTATGTTATATATGGTAATCTTTCTAACATTGGAATTCTATGAGAAACTTCTATCCATTTTTGTAAAAAAGATATAGAAAACACAAGTTTTTAAGATTATTTCACCCCTTATACTTATATAATATAGAATAGTGAATGCGAGAAGGAGGTTTAACTGGAATTGGAAAAAAGGGGAACTCACGAAGATTTCATTACTAAATGAATAACTTCCCCAAGGTATGTTTCAAGTTCCCTTATATAATAAATAATAAATACAAATTGTATTTTGATTATAGGCTATGTTTCCGAAAAAATTCAATGTACTTTTTATAGGTATACAATTGGGAAAGAAAAAAAAGAAGTCATTCAATTTAATTAGGGCGTTTTTGAACTTCAACATTATTTTTGTGAGGAAGGCTACAATTATAAATTCGAAATTTAAGGAAACCTTATTTTCTTCCAATAATTGAATTTTGGATTAACTTATTAAGGAATGGCAAATATGAAAATAAGGGCCTCCGTTCGGAAAATTTGTGAAAAATGTCGATTGATTCGAAGACGGGGGCGAATTATAGTAATTTGTCCTAATCCAAGACATAAACAAAGACAAGGATAATATTTTTACAAACGAGGACTTTATAAAAATAAAAAATATTTCTACATTATATTTTTTATATATCTTTTATATTCTATATTATTCTATTCTATATTAATTATCAAATTATTATAAGAAATATTATTGATATTTCAATTTTTGAAATAAAATATTTCAAAAATTGTATTTTATATTAATCGAAATAGAATACAATTAATATAGAAAAATAGAATATTAATTCTAGTTCGAAACTAGTTAGAAAATGAAAAAGAATCTGTTTTTTGACATGAAATGGATATATCCATAGCATATATCTTGGATTTATTTTTATGAAAGAATTAAATTAAATATGGCAAAACCTATACCTAAAATGGGTTCACGTAAAAATGGACGTATTGGTTCGCGTAAGCATACTCGTAAAATACCAAAGGGAGTTATTCATGTTCAAGCTAGTTTCAACAATACTATTGTGACTGTTACAGATGTACAAGGGCGGGTGATTTCCTGGTCCTCCGCCGGTACTTGTGGATTCAAGGGTACACGAAGGGGGACGCCTTTTGCCGCTCAAACCGCAGCAGGAAGTGCTATTCGAACAGTAACGGATCAGGGCATGCAACGAGCAGAAGTCATGATAAAAGGTCCAGGTCTCGGAAGAGATGCGGCATTAAGGGCTATTCGTAGAAGTGGTATACTATTAAATTTTATACGAGATGTAACACCTATGCCACATAATGGATGTAGATCCCCTAAAAAAAGACGTGTGTAAAACTAAAAAGAAACATGGAAAAGATTTCAAGAGAAATAAACAAGTCAAGGATTTGATCAAAATAATATATTACTATGGTTCGAGAGAAAATAAGAGTATCTACTCGGACACTACAATGGAAGTGTGTTGAATCAAGAATAGACAGTAAACGTCTTTATTATGGACGCTTTATTCTGTCTCCACTTATGAAAGGTCAAGGCGATACAATAGGCATTGCAATGCGAAGAGTTTTACTCGGAGAAATAGAGGGAACTTGTATCACATGTTTAAAATCAGACAAAATACCACATGAATATTCTACCATAGTAGGTATTCAAGAATCCGTACATGAAATTTTAATGAATTTGAAAGATATTGTATTGAGAAGTAATCTGTATGGAACTCGGGAAGCATCTATTTGTTTCAAAGGTCCTGGATATGTAACCGCTCAAGACATCATTTTACCACCCTCTGTGGAAATCATTGATAATACACAACATATAGCCAACGTAACGAAACCGATTAATTTTGGTATTGGATTAGAAATCGAGAGGAATCGTGGGTATCGTATAAAAAAACAAAAAAACTTTCAAGATGGATGTTATCCTATAGATGCTGTATTCATGCCTGTTCGAAATGTAAATCATAGTATTCATTCTTATGTGAATGGGAATGAAAAACAAGAGATACTCTTTCTCGAAATATGGACAAATGGAAGTTTAAATCCTAAGGAAGCACTTTATGAAGCCTCTCGGAATTTG